AGCCCATACTGCTCCCGAAAGAATACCTATGGTTAAAAATATAAACCCGAGACTAATGACACGAGAACTCCAACAATCCAATTGCTGAATTAATCGATACCTGCGATAATTTCTAAATGAAATAAAACAATTGTTTTGTAAAACATTGCTTATTTTATTCACGTATTGGATTTCGCCAAAAGAAAATGATCCCATTGGTAAATGATTTCTTTTATATTTCGAAAAAATATCGATATTTTTTCGAAATGCAATGACTAGAAGAGCTACTGATAATAATGATCCACACAGAAGAGCTGCATAGCTCAATACCATCATACTTACGTGCATCATCAACCACTGTGATTGTAGAGCAGGTACTAAAATTGTGGATTGATGTATTTCAGTTAAAAGACCCGAAGTAGCAAATCCTTGGGTAAAAATAGCACTTGGTGCAGTTATTGCATGTAAATTATTTTTATGGTTTCTAAAATAGGGAACCATATGAATAATGGAGAAACTCCATGAAAGGAACATTAATGATTCATATAAATCGCTTAAAGGTAAATGTCCTGAATAAATCCACCGAATAACTAATAATCCTGTTATACATAAAAAGGTGGCTGCCATTCCTTTTTCCGACGAATTTTGTAGTCCTACGATTTCGTGGACTAATAATAATAAGTTCATAAAATAAATAAAAATTACAATTGAAACAATCGACAAAGAAATGTGAGTTAATATATGTTCTAAAGTAAAAAATATCATAAAAAATCCTAAAAAAAATAAAGATGGCCTCCAACAATGGAATGCAAATTAAGGCATTTCATTCTATATATTATAGGAGTTATTCTAGTCTTTTTTTTACTAGTATTTTTTGATAAGATGCCGCCACTCGGACTCGAACCGAGATGCTCTAGCACTGCTTCCTAAGAGCAGCGTGTCTACCGATTTCACCATAGCGGCTTGCTCGAAATCATAATAGCCCATCCATCTTCAATCGTCGAGATTGAAGGAGGCAATTCAATGCAATATCTTTAAGGAAATATTAAAAAGTATCGTTCAAATTTCTATTTGAACGTTCAATAATTATTACCTTTATTGTAGTTGGGGTAGTGTTAGTTTTAACAATGTAATGGCTTTTCATGCGTTTTAAGCTCTTATGGAATTGAAGAGTTGTAACTAGATAGTTATGTTCTTATATCCATGCCCATAACTACATTTTTTTATACCCCATTCCATTTTTATTTGTTTGATGATTTATTTCTCATTTATCTTATTTTATATTTTATTAAATTAATCCGAAATAAAAAAAAAAATAGGATTTTTTATGGATCACAATTGAATTACTCAAGAAAAGGTATTGTTGTAAATATTTGGTTGGATAGCCTGTAAAACAAAACTGATTAATTAATTTAATCCAGTTTTAATTTCTGGGATTTTCATTGTGTCTAAAATTCGTGTTAGTATTTACCAAACCAATTCAAATTAAGTATTAGTCAAAACAATTGGTGGGCTGTTTGTATAACAAAAGAACGAGTTCAAATTTCTATTCATTCAATATTTATTTCATTTCAAAAAAAAAAATAAATTTTAGAAAAATAATAGAGTTATCAAGATATTTATTCATATGGAATGTAGATTGTGCTTTATAGATAGAGATATCTTGATGGATCTTTTCAAACATAGTCAAACATAGAATAATAATAATATATATTCGATTCGGAATACAAAACCCAATAAATCTTCCTAAAAAAATGCTTTGTTTGAGAAGTGAATCGATGGGGAAAATAACAATCCCCATCCCACAAAAAAACCAATAAATAGAAAGAAAAGATGAAACTTTATTTGTATCTTGTGCCTGATTTTTTGTAGTCTTTTTCAAGTCTAGTAGACAGAAAAATTCTTATCTACATACGACAACAGAAAATTCCATCTCATATTGATAAGTTTAAATTATCTAATCGATTGGTTCATATTTATTAAGATTATTCCAAGACTTTATTACTTGTTTGTCGAACAAAAAAACTTTTAGACTTCCCGGTGGAAAGTGATTTGGCTAAAGAGAAAGCCTTTATTGATGCCCAATATGCTTTATTTTTCCAAAAATTTTTACGAATACGCTTTTTGGACATAGAAGTACGTTTTTTAGGAACCGCCATGAAAAAATGCAGAAGTTGTTCATTGTTATAGTTAAATGTGTAAGACATCTATTGTTCCAAATCAAATATAGAATTTATTACTATTACATATAATATTCGAAGAAAGAATATCTGAAGAAAGAATGATGTATACTAGCCAGTACTATCTATATATATATATATATCTATATATATATCGGATATCTTCATTCGGATATATATATACATGGGATTCAACCAAGGCTATAGAAATATAATTGCTTGACGTTGGTAATAATAAAAAAAAAGGTTTCATTTGGTACTTCCGTATATTTTCGTCATGTTACATTTCATCTAATTTCAAAAACGAAATCAAAAAGTTTCAGAACCCTTACCTAATTTAAGAAAACTAGACTCTAAACCCCTTTCTATATAATTGTAATTGATCAAGAAAGTATATCTAATTAATAATTAAAATTATAAAAATCGAATGAGACTAGTATCTGTTAGTGGTTAATTTGTTAATATTATTTGAAAAAAGTCCATTTTTTATTATTGCAGTTCTGTGTGAATTGAAGTGACGGGTAACAAATCAACGGATATCATATAGTTTACCATAAACATAAGTTGTTTTTTTGAAAGAAATATAAGGAACTCGAACAGTTCCACAATGAACTAGTTCACAACCCATTAATGATTCCGAATAAATTAACTAAAATAACTAATAACAACGAGGTATCTTGTTTTACGTTTTTCGAGTTAAGTTATTGGTGGATAAGGATAATATATATTGGAATCAAGTACTTCAATTTTTTTTGTATCATTTTTTACTTGTTCTATGTTTCTAAATTATTGTAATAATGAAATGTTTGAAAATATTATATTCTGTATCTTCATAAATATCTTATTTATTTGAGTCCTTTCATATCTTGATTCTTGATTTTTTTACGTTTTTTTTTACTCCTTTCGAAATCTATAAGAGCTGGTGAATCGGAAACAATTAAACAATTAAAAAAAAGTTTGATTTTTTTATGGAACATATATATCAATATGCGTGGATCATACCTTTCATTCCCCTTCCAGTTCCTATAGCAATAGGGTTGGGCCTTCTCCTTGTTCCGGCGGCAACAAAAAGTATTAGGCGCATATGGGCTTTTCCTAGTGTTTTATTACTAAGTATCGTTATGCTTTTTTCAGCCGATCTGTCTATTCAGCAAATAAACGGCAGTCCTATCTACCAATATGTATGGTCTTGGACCATCAATAATGATTTTTCCTTAGATTTCGGACACTTTATAGATCCGCTTACTTCTATTATGTTAATATTAATTACTACTGTTGGAATAATGGTTCTTATTTATAGTGACAATTATATGTCTCATGATCAAGGCTATTTGAGATTTTTTTCTTATATGAGTTTTTCTAATGCTTCCATGCTGGGATTAGTTACTAGTTCAAATTTGATACAAATTTATTTTTTTTGGGAATTGGTTGGAATGTGTTCGTATCTATTAATAGGTTTTTGGTTCACACGCCCCCTTGCAGCAAGTGCTTGTCAAAAAGCCTTTGTAACTAATCGTGTAGGGGATTTTGGTTTATTTTTAGGAATCTTAGGTCTTTATTGGATAACGGGGAGTTTTGAATTTCGGGATTTGTTCGAAATAGCCAAAAATTTGATTGATAATAATGGGGCCAATTCCTTATTTCTAACTTTGTGTGCTTCCCTATTATTTGTTGGTGCGGTTGCTAAATCTGCGCAATTCCCCCTTCACGTATGGTTACCCGATGCTATGGAGGGTCCTACTCCTATTTCGGCTCTTATACACGCTGCTACTATGGTAGCAGCGGGAATTTTTCTTATAGCTCGCCTTCTTCCTCTTTTTACAGTCATACCTTACATAATGTATATAATTTCTTTGGTAGGTATAATAACAATACTATTAGGAGCTACTTTGGCTCTTGCTCAAAGAGATATTAAAAGAAGTTTAGCCTATTCTACAATGTCTCAATTGGGTTATATTATGTTAGCTTTAGGCATGGGATCTTATCGGGCTGCTTTATTTCATTTGATCACTCATGCCTATTCGAAAGCATTATTATTTTTAGGATCTGGATCCATTATTCATTCTATGGAAACTATTGTTGGATATTCTCCGGATAAAAGCCAGAACATGGCTCTTATGGGCGGTTTAACAAAATATGTGCCAATTACAAAAACTTCATTTTTATTAGGTACACTTTCTCTTTGTGGTTTTCCACCTCTTGCTTGTTTTTGGTCCAAAGACGAAATTCTTAATGATAGTTGGTTGTATTCACCTATTTTTGCAATAATAGCTTGTTTCACAGCAGGGTTAACTGCATTTTATATGTTTCGGATGTATTTACTTACTTTTGAAGGGCATTTAAATTTTAATTTTAAAAATTACAGCGGAAAAAAAAATAATGCGTTCTATTCAATATCCATATGGGGAAAAAAAGCGATAAAAAAAAAAAAAATTTTATCAACAATGAATAATAATCAGAGGGGTTCCCTTTTTTCAAAAAAAACATATCCAATTGATGGTAATGTAAGAAATATGATACAACCCCTTATTACTATTAAAAATTTTCCCAATAAAAAAACTTCCACGTATCCTTATGAATCGGACAATACAATGTTATTGCCACTTTTTGTATTGGTCTTATTTACTTTATTTGTTGGATCCATAGGAATTCCTTTTGATCAAGGAATAATATATTTGGACATATTATCAAAATGGTTAACTCCGTCGATAAACTTGCTACATTCAAATTCTAACAATTTTTTTGATTGGTATGAATTTGTGCGAAATGCAATTTTTTCAGTCAGTATAGCTTATTTCGGAATATTTATAGCGTCTCTTTTATATGGGCCCGCTTTTTCAT